GTTAGTAGAAATTAAGTTATTGAATATTTCGAATAAATCCTGAAATTCGAAGCTACCTGTTATCCAATAAAAACCTAAAATTCCTAATAATAGACCAAAATCCCCTACACGATTTGTTACAAAAGCTTTTTGGCAAGCATTTGCTGCAAGAGGTCGTGTGAACCAAAACCCTATTAATAGATAGGAACACATTCCAACCAATTCCCAAAAAATATAAATTTGTATCAAATTAGAACTAGTAACTAATCCTAACATGGAAGTACTGAAAAAACTCATATAAGCAAAAAATATCAAATATGCTTGATCATGGGCCATATAATTATCACTATAAATAAGAACCATAATTCCAACGGTAGTGATTAATATTGACATAATAGAAGTAAGTGGATCTATCAAATAGCCGAATTCTAAAGAAAAGTCGTTATTAATGATCCAAGACCATACATATTGATAGACAGAATTGCTATTTATTTGCTGCATAGACAGATTCATTGAAAAAATCATGACTATACTTAACAATAAAACACTCTGAAAAGACCATATACGACGAAAATTATTTGTTGCCCTCGGAAAAAGAAGAAGTCCCACCCCTATTAATATAGGAACGGGAAGTGGAATGAAAGGTATGAGCCACCCGTATTGATATGTCTGTTGCATAAAAAGCTTTTTGAATTCTTAATTTCCTAATTTATTGTTTCCGATTGACCGGATCTTACCTCTTTGAAAGGAGTCAATAAAAGTCAAGATATGGACGAAGTTAAACTAATTTAAATAGAATTTTACAAGCTTTTCTTCGTACTTTACTTATTAGTTTTTTTATTTATTTTTCTAAATCTTTCAAATATTCAATTCAAATCCAGAAGTTAGATTTGGTCAAATGATATAAAACAGAGTAATTCCTAATTTTTTTTCGAATTTTTTTTTAATTCAACCTACCCCTTTTCCCGAGTTTGAACGGTTAATTTAATAAAAAAGGAAATGAAAATGGAAGGTTGGATTATTTTTTTATTATTAAGGTTAAACTCAACAAATTCGATTTCTATCTATGGCACAGTGGATTCTATAGATATAGACTTTAACTTTAATGAGAAAGAATATCAAATAAAGATACTAATCAATCTAATGAATAAAAACTCTTTTACGGCTATTCTATTCCATAGAATAAGTTTGAAAAAAAAAAATCACATATCTTCACCTTTGTCTATTTCTAGTATTTAGACTAGTAGAAATAGTCTTTTATTGATGCGATTTTTATATATCTTTCCTCTTTTAGCTTTCTTTTTTTCTGAAGAGAATATTAATTCAAGAATAAATAGAATGAATAGTAAAGAGGGATTCGTTTTGAACAATAGATGTCTTTCACATCCAACTAGAACAATAAGTAATCCTTTTTCTCTTAAATGGCCGTTCCAAAAAAACGTATTTCTACATCAAAAAAGCGTATTCGGAAAAATATTTGGAAAAGGAAGGGATATTGGACAGCGTTAAAAGCTTTTTCGTTAGGGAAATCTCTTTATACAGGGAATTCGAAAAGTTTTTTTGTGCAGCAAACAAATAAGTAATCAAAAATTTGAATAATCTGAATCGGCTCGAAAAATGAAATTGACCCATTTCATATTTCCTAAAAAATGTCAAATTTATACTATCTATTGAGTTAAGCTAATCAATATGAAATGGCACTCAGTTCACTCTTTTATTTTTATATTAAAAAATTCGTTTTTTACTGAATTCTAAAAATACTAATACTTTCTTTGGCTTTGGTGACAAACGCATAAATACAAGATAAAAAGGGGTTTACCCTTCTTTTTTTTTTAGCAAATTTTCTCATTTCCAAGATGGGGATATTTTTTCCCCATCGAACTATTTGTTACAGTTACGATAATAAAATTTTTTATTTTTATCCCCTTTTATCTATCTATAAAAGAGCGGGTAAAAGATTTTGAATTCATTTTTGAATTTAATTTTTATTGAAACTAATAGAGTCGATTTCACTTTACTTAACTTTTTTTTATATTTCTCTGAATTACTATATAGAATGGATTCCCATAGATTTCCTCTTATCAACCGAATTAAATCAAGACTTTAGTAAGAATATTCTGTATGATGTGTCAATTTTCAGTTCCTTTGTCTTTCTATTTTATGTTCATTGATAAAATAAAAAATAAATAAAAGAAAATGCATTAGTAAATTTCTGAAATTCAATAAATGAGAAAGAGTTCATTAAAAAATAAAAACAAAAACATTTTTTTTTTAAGTTCTATCTCTTCATTGACTCTTGATTGAGGGTAGAACTTTCTAGTTACAAGAGTTCAATTCTAGGAGAGCATAAAATATATGAAAACCACTAAGACGCTAAGACCCTAAACTAAAATAACGAGCTTTCAAATGCCTATTATTTTGTATTATTTTGAATTTTCCTTTTTTTTGGAGTAATTTGCAACTTTTCTGAAAAAGAAAATAAAAATATTACACTGAATTGACTTATTCAATCTCGACGATT